GTGTTGCTTTGTGTTCTTGTTTGTGGGCATACTTGTTAGTGGTTTGATTTTCTGTACCATATTGGGTTTGTTGTTTAGTTTGAGAGAGTTTTATTCTTGCTTTTTCATTCAGTTTTTGCTTGTTCTATATGTAAGTTTTTGCGTGGTTTTTCTTTATTCTTCTAGATGGAGTTGAGGGGGTTGGGTTTTATTTTCATTAGTTTTTATTGGTTGATCAAGTGTTCTTGTGTCTAGCAATTCATTTATTAGTTTCGGTTAAATTTTGTGCCAGCAGCCGCGGTTATACTTTGGAGGCGTTTGAATGTGTTTAGTTTGGTAGTTTTATGTTTATATTATTGGTTTTATTTTGTTTCGTTTATTAGGTGAAATTTTTATTTTTTGTAAGGTTTGTTGTTTTTTTTGGAAGCTATGAAGCTCTTATTTTAGACTAGGATTAGATACCCTATTATTTTTGAGTGTTAATTTTTGTGCTTGAGTAGTATTAGTTATGTTCTTGAAACTTAAAGAATTTGGCGGTATCTTATTCCATTCAGAGGAATCTGTCTCGTTATCGATAGTCCGCGTTGGACCTTACTTGGAGTTGTTTTGGTTTGTATACCGCCGTTTATTGATTATCTTTTTAGGGGTTATTAATTTTCTTGTTTCTTTATTTTGATTTATTTCAGGTCAAGGTGCAGCTTTTTCTGAGTGGTATGATGGATTACAATGTTATTTGTTGTTTGGATTGTGTGTTTTAATACATGTATGAAATTGGATTTGGTTGTAATGTTTTGTAGATTGTTTTCGTGATAATTGGTTCTGAGATATGTACACATCGCCCGTCGCTCTCGTTTATTTGTTGATGAGATAAGTCGTAACAAAGTGGTTGTACCGGAAGGTGCGGCTGGAATGATTCAGATCATTTCTGTTAGTTGAGTTTTCATTTACGCTGAATTATTGTGTCGTGCAATTCGACATGGTCTGATTTTGTTTTCTTTCTTGCTGTTTTGGTTGTTTAGGTTTTTATTTTTATTGAAGTATCATTAGTTGTTGTTGTATTTTTTTGATTTAATTTTTTTGCGATAGTTTATTTGTACTGTGGGGGGCTGATTGTTTATTTTTTAAAAGTTGATTTTGTTTGTTGTACCTTGTGTATCAGGGTTTATTGAATTTTATTATTTAATTTTTATTTCCCGATTCTGGAGGAGTTAATGGTTTATTTTAGTTACTGTTTCATCAGTATTAATAATATTCTGTTGGTAGTGAAATGTTAGTCGTCTTTGGTGGTTTCTGGTTTTCCGAGAAATGAATTTAATTCATGCGTCTTATTTAGTTTGTTTAATTTTTTGTTTACATTTTTTTATTTGGCGTTAAGATTGAGGGGGATTAGCTCTTCTTTTTATTCTTATAATTTTTGTTTTTATCTAGTTTTGTGGATTTTATGGTGATTTTCAATTTGATTATGTTAAAATTTTGTTTTTTCTTTTTTCTATTTTATTTGGGTTTAATTTTTTTATTGGGATGTTTTCTTTATTTTTTTTTGTTTAGTAATTATTGTGGAATTAGTAAATTTTTTATTTATTTTATTTTTTGGGTGTTTAATTCCTTTTAAGGAATTAGGCAAATATTCTATGTCCGCCTGTTTATCAAAAACATCTTTTCTTGCTAGTTTTTGAAGTATGGCCTGCCCGCTGATTTTAGGTTGAAGGGCCGCGGTATTTTGACCGTGCAAAGGTAGCATAATCATTAGTTCTTTAATTGTGATCTGGTATGAATGGCTTGACGAGGCATGGGCTGTCTTGGATTGGGATTGTTTATTGAATTTGGTTTTTGAGTTAGAATTCTTAAATGTTTTTATGGGACGAGAAGACCCTATAGAGTTTAACATTTATTTATATAGCTTGTTTATAGGTTTGTTTTGTAGTTGCTTTGTGTTAATGTGTTTTGTTGGGGTGATGGGAAGAATTTTCTTAACTCTTCTTTATTTTGGTATATTGATTTATATTGGTTTTGATCCATTTATTTTGATTATAAGATTAAATTACCTTAGGGATAACAGCGTTATCCTCCTTGAGAGTTCTTATTGGCGGGAGGGTTTGCGACCTCGATGTTGGATTAAGGTTGATTTTTGGTGTAGGAGCTGAATTGATTAGGTCTGTTCGACCTTTAAAATCTTACATGATCTGAGTTCAAACCGGCGTGAGCCAGGTTGGTTTCTATCTATAATGAATTTTTGTATCTTAGTACGAGAGGACCGGGTATTTGGAATAATTTTGTTTTTATTGTGTTTTATTAATAGGTGTTGCTATTTTGGCAGATAAGTGCGTTAGATTTAGAATCTATTAATGTGAGTTTTTATTTACAGGTAGTAAATGTTTGGTTTGTTTTTTCTTGTTGTTGTTTTTTTGTTGTTAATGATTTTTGTTATGGTGGGTGTGGCTTTTCTTACTTTGTTGGAGCGCAGGGTTTTAGGTTATATTCATATTCGTAGGGGTCCAAATAGGGTTGGTTTTGTTGGTATTTTTCAGCCTTTTAGTGATGCTATTAGGTTATTTTCTAGGGAGCAGTATTTTCCTTTGGTTTCTAATTATTTGATTTATTATTTTTCTCCTGTGTTTGGCTTTTTTCTTTCTTTGTTGGTTTGGTTGTTGGTTCCTTATTTGAGAGGTTTTTTTTCTTTTGAGTTAGGTCTACTTTTTTTTTTGGCTTGTGCTAGTCTTGGGGTTTATACTGTTATGATTGCTGGGTGGTCTTCTAATTCTGGTTATTCTTTGTTGGGTGGTCTTCGTGCTTTGGCTCAGACTATTTCTTATGAAGTGAGATTGGCTTTTATTCTTCTCTCTTTTGTTGTTTTGGTTTGTAGTTATGATTTGGTTTATTTTTATTTTTTTCAGGTTTATTTGTGGTTAATTTTTTTTTCTCTTCCTTTGTCTTTTGTTTGGTTTATCTCTTGTTTGGCTGAGACTAATCGCACTCCTTTTGATTTTGCGGAAGGGGAGTCTGAGCTTGTTTCTGGATTTAATGTTGAGTATGGTGGGGGAGGGTTTGCTTTGATTTTTTTGGCTGAGTATGCTAGAATTCTTTTTATGAGATTGTTGTTTTGTATTATTTTTTTGGGTAGTGATCTTTATTCTTTCTTTTTTTATATTAAGGTAGTTTTTATTTCTTTTTTGTTTGTTTGGGTTCGGGGAACTATACCTCGTTTTCGTTATGATAGGTTGATGTATTTGGCTTGAAAGAGATTTTTGCCTCTTTCGTTGAATTATCTTTTGTTTTTTGTTGGTGTTAGGTGTTTTGTTTTCTCTTTGTTGTAGTGTATTAATTTAGGTATTAAGTTAATAGAAGATTCAAACTTCTTTCATGTTGGTTTCAAGGCAACAGGCTTTTCTTTGGCTTTTTAACTTGGATTAGTTTGTTATTTTGTCTCATAGTTTCGTTGTTGTTGGGTTTATTAGATAGTATGAGAAGTATACTGTTGTTAGGATTTGTCCTGTTAGGATGTAGGGGTCTTCTACTGGTCGTGCTCCGATTCATGTTAGTAGGATTACTGTGTTTGTTATTGTTCAGAATAGTACCTGGTTGATTGGGTAGAATTGTACCCCTCGGAATTTTGATTTGTTTGTTGGTATGATGAATAGGATTGCAATTGATATTGCTAATGCAATTACTCCTCCTAATTTGTTGGGAATTGATCGTAGGATCGCATATGCAAATAGGAAGTATCATTCTGGTTGGATGTGTACGGGTGTTACTAGTGGGTTTGCCGGTGTGAAGTTATCTGGGTCTCTTAGTAGGTATGGTTCTTTTAGGGCTAGAATTGTAAGTATTATGATGGTGACTGCGAATCCTAGTACATCTTTTACTGTAAAGTAAGGGTGGAATGGGATTTTGTCTGTATTTTTGTTTAGTCCTAGTGGGTTATTTGATCCTGTTTGGTGTAGGAATAGTAGGTGTACTATTGCTATTGCTATGATTGCAAATGGTATTAGGAAGTGTAATGCGAAGAATCGCGTTAGGGTTGCGTTGTCTACTGCGAATCCTCCTCATACTCATTGTACAATTTCTTTTCCTATGTATGGGATGGCTGATAGTAGGTTTGTAATTACGGTTGCTCCTCAGAATGATATTTGTCCTCATGGTAGTACGTATCCTAGGAATGCGGTGGCTATTGTCAGGAACAGGATTAGTACCCCTACTGATCATGTGTGTAGGAAGTTGTATGATCCGTAGTATATATTTCGTCCAGTATGTAGGTAGATGCAAATGAAGAACAGGGATGCTCCGTTTGCATGTAGGGTGCGTAGTAGTCATCCGTAGTTTACGTCTCGGCAAATATGTCTTACTCTATTGAATGCCATGTCGATGTTTGGGCAGTAGTGTATGGCTAGGAATAGTCCTGTGATTACTTGTATTATAAGGCAGATTCCTAGTAGTGATCCAAAGTTTCATCATCCTCTAATTGTTGATGGTGTTGGTAGGTCTACTAGTGCGTTGTTTGCAATTTTGATTAGTGGGTGTTTGTTTCGTATGGGTTTATTCATTAGTTTGAGGAGTGTCGTAGTGGTCCCTTTGATACGTTGATGATGTTCACTACAACGATTAGTGTCATTAGTATATATAGTACTAGTAGGGTTGTTATTGTTCCTATTATTTGGTTGTATATAACGGTTGTTGTTGTTGTGATTTCGTTTTCTATTATTGTTCTGTGTTCATTTATTTCTTTATTATTGATTTTTGATGGTATTAGTCAGGTTAGGGCGGGTAGAATTATTATCGTGGTTATGATTAATTTATTTGATGGTGAAAATATTTCGTTTGATGCAAGTCTTGTCATGTATATGAATAGTACTAGTATCCCTCCTACTATGATTATGAATAGGATGTATGAGAATCAGAATCTTTTGTATATTATTCCTCTTATTAGGCATATTATTGTTGTTTGGATTAATAGTATTATTCCTATGGCTAGTGGGTGTTTTATTTGTGTGAATGTGATTCTTGTTATTATTCTTGTTGATATAAGTGTTTTTATTATTATATCAGGGGGTATTTTATTTAAAATGTTAATTTTGGGGATTAATGAAATGGTTTATTTCCTTTCCTCTGAAGTTTTAAAAGGTTACTTCTTATTTTTGGTTTACAAGACCAATATTTTTATTTAAATTATTAAAACTCTTTAATGTCAATGTGGTTGTATTTTTTTATTATTTATCTTTGTGGTGTTTGGGTATTTTGTTCTAGTCGTAAGCATTTGTTGATTACTTTGTTGAGATTGGAATTTATTGTTTTGGTTTTGTATTTTTCTGTTTATTATTATTTATGTAGTTTTAATTTTAGTTTATTTTTTGTTGTTTATTTTTTAGTTTTTTCTGTTTGTGAGGGTTCATTGGGTTTATCTATTTTAGTTTCTATGGTTCGTAGTCATGGTAATGATTATTTTCAGTCTTATAGTGTACTTCAATGTTAAGGTTTCTTTGTTTCTTGGTTTTTTTGATCCCTTTGTGTTTTTCTAATTTTTGATGGTTGGTTTGTTCTTTGTTGTTTTTTATTTTTTTTCTAATATTCTTTTCTTTCCCTTATTTTTTTTGTTGGGGTAATTTGGGTTATTTTTTTGGTTGTGATTTAATTTCTTATGGTTTAATTCTTCTTAGTTTGTGGATTTGTGTTCTTATGATTTTGGCTAGAGAGTCTGTATTTCGTTCTTTTTATTTTCCTGGGTTTTTCTTGTTTGTGGTTGTTTTTCTTGCTGTTATGTTGTATTGTACATTTAGAAGAGTTAGTTTACTTTCTTTTTATGTTTTTTTTGAGAGTAGATTGATCCCTACTTTGTTTTTGATTTTGGGTTGGGGGTATCAACCTGAGCGTGTTCAGGCTGGTATTTACTTGTTGTTTTATACTTTGTTGGCCTCCCTTCCTTTATTGGTTGGTATTTTGTTTGTTTATAATAATTTATGTTCTTTGTGCTTTTTTTTGTTATTGGGTAATAGTTGGTTTTCTAGTGGTTTGTTTTATGTTTGTATAATTTTTGCCTTTTTGGTTAGGATGCCTATATTTATAGTTCATTTGTGACTTCCTAGGGCTCATGTTGAGGCTCCTGTTTCTGGTTCTATGATTTTGGCTGGGGTTTTATTGAAGTTAGGGGGTTACGGTCTTATTCGTGTTTTTCCTTTATTATTTAAATTTGGATTTGTTTTTAGATTTGTTTGGATTTCTTTGAGTTTGGTTGGTGGTGTTTTCGTTAGATTATTTTGTATACGGCAGACTGATTTGAAGTCATTGATTGCTTATTCTTCTGTGGCTCATATGGGTATAGTTATTGGTGGTGTAATAACATTGAGATATTGAGGTGTATGTAGATCTTATGTTTTGATGATTGCTCATGGTCTGTGTTCTTCTGGTCTTTTTTGTTTGTCTAATATTTCTTATGAGCGGTTTGGTAGACGAAGTCTTTTGGTTAATAGGGGTTTAATAAATTTGATGCCAAGAATGGCTATGTGGTGATTTTTGTTAAGTTCTTGTAATATGGCTGCTCCCCCTTCTCTTAATCTTCTTGGTGAAATTGGTTTGTTGAGTGGGTTGGTTTCATGGTCTTGGCTTCTTATGTCTGCTTTAGTTTTTTTATCTTTTTTTAGTGCTGCATATACATTGTATATATATTCTTATAGTCAGCATGGTTTTATTTATTCTGGTCTTTATACTTGTTCTTTGGGTTATGTTCGTGAATTTTCTTTATTGTTTTTGCATTGATTTCCTTTGAATATTATTATTTTAAGGGTGGATGTTGCTGTTTTTTGTGTTTAGGTTTATTGATTAATTTGTTTTGTTATATCTAGATAGTTTAAGGTTAAAATGTTGGTTTGTGGTGCCGATGATATAGTTTTTATTTTAGATTTATGTTTATATCTATTTGTTTCGTTAGATTTATTTTTTTATTCTTTTTGGGTTGGTTTTGTTGTTTTTGTGGTGTATATTTTATTATAAGTGATTTGGTTTATTTTGTTGATTGGAGAATTGTTTCGCTTAATGGTAGATCAGTTGTTATGACTTTTTTGTTTGATTGGATATCTTTATTGTTTATGGGTTTTGTTTTTATTATTTCTTCTTTGGTTATTCTTTATAGTGATGATTATATATTTGGTGATTTGAATATTCTTCGTTTTATTTTGTTGGTTTTGATGTTTGTTGTTTCTATAATGTTTCTTATTGTTAGCCCTAATATAATTAGTATTTTGTTGGGCTGGGATGGATTGGGATTGGTTTCTTATTTATTGGTTATTTATTATCAGAATGTGAGGTCTTACGGTGCTGGTATGTTGACTGTTTTGTCGAATCGTATTGGTGATGTTGCTTTGTTGATGGTTATTGCTTGAATAATTAATTTTGGTAGTTGGAGTTTTGTATATTATTTGGATTTTTTGTCGGGTTCTGTTGAGATAGGGTTGATTTCTGTGCTTGTTGTTTTGGCGGCTATAACTAGGAGTGCTCAAATTCCATTTTCTTCTTGGTTGCCAGCTGCTATAGCAGCTCCTACTCCGGTTTCTGCTTTGGTTCATTCTTCTACCCTGGTGACTGCTGGGGTTTATTTATTGATTCGTTTTAGTCCTTCTTTTGGTTTGTGACTGAATATTTTTTTATTATTGGTTTCTGGGTTGACTATGTTCATAGCTGGTCTTGGTGCTAATTTCGAGTATGATTTAAAGAGGATTATTGCCTTGTCTACCTTGAGACAGTTGGGTCTTATGATTATAACTATTTCTGTTGGTCTTTCTGGTTTGGCTTTTTTTCATTTGTTAACTCATGCTTTATTTAGGGCTCTTCTGTTCATGTGTGCTGGTGGTGTTATTCATTCTATGGGTGATTCTCAGGATATTCGTTTTATGGGTGGTTTATCTATTTGTATACCTTTTACTTCTTCTTGTTTGATGGTGTCTAATTTTGCTCTTTGTGGGATGCCGTTTTTGTCTGGTTTTTATTCTAGGGACTTTATTTTGGAGATGTTTTCTATGAGATATGTTAATGCGTTTGGGTTTTTCTTGTTGTTTTTGTCTACTGGTCTTACGGTTTGCTATTCTTTTCGTTTGTTTTATTTTGTTATGTGTGGTGATTTTAATTTTGTTTCTTCTCATTCATTAACTGAGACGGGGTATAACATAGTGGTTGGTATGGTTGGTTTATTAATTATGTCTATTTTTGGTGGTAGTTCTCTTATGTGGTTGATTTGTCCTACTCCTTCTGTTGTTTGTTTGCCTTATTACCTAAGGTTTCTTACTTTGTTAGTTATTATCTTGGGTGGTTGGGTTGGATATGAGTTGGCAGGTTTTGTTTTTGGTGATGGTTTGTTTTCTATGTTTTGGTATGGGTCTTCTTCTTTTTCTGGTTCTATGTGGTATATGCCTTATTTGTCTACTTATAGTGTTTCTTTTTGGCCTTTGGAGGTGGGTTACAGGACAACAAGGGTTTTTGATTCTGGTTGGATAGAGTATTTTGGTGGTCAGGGTATTTATTGGATTTTTTTTAATTTTAGCAGGGTTAATCAGTGGTTTCAATATAATGGTTTAAGGGTATTTTTGGGCTTTTTTGTTATGTGAGTATTTGTTTTATTATTTATTTTTGTTTACTTGAATAGCTTATTTGGTTTAGAGCGTGACACTGAAGATGTCGATGAGGCATATTGGTTGCCTTTGAGTAGTTATTTATAAAAGTTTTTCTTTGTCTTTACAGTGAAAGTGTAATGTTTGTTCTAAACTATATAAATTGGTTTAGAAGTGTAAACGGATTTTAACCGCTATAGTGATAAGTTAGCAGCATTCACTTTTCTGTTCACTTCCTTAACCGGAATTATTAATTCATTTTTATTATTAACAATAATATACCTCTTTTTGGTTTCGGTTAATTAAAGTGTGGATAATCTCTTATCTAAGATCAGGTCGAAACTGATTGCAATTTTGCTTCTCACTTGTTGAGGCTAACTATCTTGTAGTACTTTTTGAATGCAACTCAAATGTTATTATTAACTATAGTCCCTTAATTTCTTCATTCTAGTGATCCTTGATTTCATTCGTGGTATAGGCCAATAATTAGGATTAGTAGGAATGCGATTCTGATGATTATTCATGATTTTATGTTTGAGGTTGTTATGGTTACTGGTATTGGTAGTAGTAGGGCGATTTCTACGTCGAAGATTATGAAAATTACTGCGATTAGGAAGAATCGTGATGAGAAGGGGAGTCGTGCTGAATTTTTAGGGTCGAACCCGCATTCGAATGGTGATCTTTTTTCTCGGTCTTCGTTATTTTTTTTTGAGATAAGTGTTGTTAAGATTATAATGGCTGTTGATAGTAATATTGTTATTGTTGCTATTGTTGTAATTATTATTATTATTTATCTTGTTTTCACAAATTTCTTGATTGGAAGTCAAGTATACTTTTCTTGTATTAGATAAATGTTATCTACCTCATCAGTAAATTGAGATGTATAGGAATAGTCATACCACGTCTACAAAGTGTCAATATCATGCTGCTGCTTCGAATCCGAAGTGGTGATTTGATGAGAAGTGTAATGTTGTTTGTCGTAGTAGGCATGTAATTAGGAATGTTGTTCCAATAATTACGTGTAATCCGTGGAACCCTGTGGCCATGAAGAAGGTTGATCCATATGCGGAGTCTGCAATTGTGAATGGTGCTTCAATGTATTCGTAGGCTTGTAGTGCGGTGAAGTAGATTCCTAGTAGTACTGTGAAGAATAGTCCTTGTGTTGCTTGGGTGGCATTATTTTCTAGTAGTCTGTGGTGTGCTCATGTTACAGTTACTCCTGAGGCAAGTAGGATGGCAGTATTTAGTAGGGGTACTTGTAGGGGATTAAATGGTTGAATTCCTGTTGGTGGTCATGTTGATCCCAATTCAATTGTGGGTGATAATCTTCTATGGAAGAATGCTCAGAAGAATGATGCGAAGAATAAAATTTCTGATACGATGAATAGGATTATACCTCATCGTAGTCCTTTTGTAACTATTTTTGTGTGTAGTCCTTGGTATGTTCCTTCTCGTGTTACATCTCGTCATCATTGGATTATGGTTAGTAGGGTAATGATGGTTCCTACTCCTAGTAGGCTATTGTCGTATTGGTGGAATCATTTAATTAATCCTATTAATGTTACTATTGCTCCGATGGCCCCTGTGAGTGGTCATGGTCTTTTGTTTACTATGTGGAATGGATGATTTTCGTGTATTGACATTAATTTACTTCTCTAGAGTATAGGGTTCTTAGGATTGCGAATACATACGACTGGATGATTGCTACTGCTGCTTCTAGGATTAGAAGTAGAATTTGTGCTGTAATTAGTACTGTTAGTATTGTGTGTCTTATTGATGGTCCGTTGTTTCCTAGTAGGGTTAGTAATAAGTGTCCTGCAATTATGTTTGCAGTTAGTCGTACTGCTAGTGTTCCTGGTCGGATTAGGTTACTAATTGTTTCAATGATAACTATGAATGGTATTAGTATGGTTGGTGTTCCTTGGGGTACTAGGTGTTCAAATATGTGGTTTGTATTTTTGATTCATCCGAATAGTATAAATCTTACTCATAGTGGTAGGGCTAGTGTGAGCGTTAGTGTTAGGTGTCTGGTTCTGGTGAAGATGTATGGGAATAGTCCGAGGAAGTTATTTATTAGGATTATGAGGAATAAGGATGTTAGGATGAATGAATTTCCTTTATTTTCGTTTCCTTTTCTTAAAATTGTTTTTATTTCTTGGTGTAGTTTTTTTATTAGGATTCTTATTATTATGTTGTTTCGTGATGGAATTAGCCAAATTCTTGTTGGGATTAGTATTAGTCCGATAATTGTTCTTGTTCAGTTCAGTGGTAGATTATTTATTTCTGTTGTTGGATCAAAAATTGAGAATAGGTTGCTTATCATTTTCAGTTTATTTTGTTGGAAGTGATGTTTCTTTTAATCTCTTGTTTGGTTGATGGTGATTGGTTGAAGTAGTTTATGATGTTGAATAATAGGAATGAGATTAGGAATATTGTATATAATATTATTCATTCTATTGGTATTATTTGAGGGATAGAAGGATACCTTTGTTGGTTATTTCAGTTTGACATTCTGATGTTATTGTTTAACTAATCCTTCGTCATCAGAGATACTTGCTATGGTATCATGAACTGGTTTAAGAGACCATTACTTGCTTTCAGTCATCTGATGAATCTCTTATCTTTGATACTCAGTTAATGAATTGGCTTGTTGTTACTCTTTCAATTGTAATTGGCATAAATCTGTGGTTTGCTCCACAGATTTCTGAGCATTGTCCGTATAGGATACCAGGACGGTTGATTGAAAATCTGACTTGGTTTAAGCGTCCTGGTGTGGCATCTGTTTTCACCCCCAGTCTTGGTACTGTTCATGAGTGCAGTACATCTGCTGCTGTTACAATTATTCGGATTGGTGAATTTATTGGTAGTACAATTCGGTTGTCTGTATCTAGTAGGCGGAATGTGTTTGGCTGTTCTTCTTGCGTCATATAGGAGTCAAATTCTATTTTTGTGAAATCTGAATATTCATAGCTTCAATACCATTGATGTCCAACTGCTTTTAGTGTTAGTGCTGGGTTGTGTACTTCATCTATTAAATATAATAATCGTAGAGATGGTATTGCAATGAATACTAGGATGATGGCTGGTGCAATAGTTCAGACGGTTTCAATTATTTGTCCTTCTAGGATGAATCGTCTTGTTTGTTTATTTTTGATGATTCTGATTATTGTATATATTACTGTTGTGATAATTATTAATATGATTATCAATGCGTGGTCGTGAAAGAAGATTAGTTGTTCTATGATTGGTGATGCTCTGTCTTGTAGTCTTAAGTTTGATCATGTTGTCATTCTTTTCTAATGAAAGTTTAAATAACTTTATTTGTGGAGCTTAAATCCAATGCACTTATCTGCCACGTTAGATTGTGAATTAATTAGTCATTGAGATGGATGGTAGTTCTGAATATCTGTGTTCTGCTGGTGGGAAGTTTTGTAGTCATTCTACTGAGTTTCTGGTGTGTGTTGGGAATAGGGTTTGTCGGTTTGATGCAATTCTTTCTCATATGATGAATAGGAATATTATTACTCTTACGAATGAAATTGTTGATCCTATTGATGAAATGATATTTCATGTGGTGTAGGCATCTGGGTAGTCTGAGTATCGTCGTGGTATTCCTGCTAGTCCAAGGAAGTGTTGTGGGAAGAATGTTAAATTTACTCCTGTAAATATTACAGCGAATTGGGCTTTGAGTCATTTTGGGTTTATGGTTAACCCTGTGAATAGTGGGAATCATTGGACGAATCCCCCTATAATTGCAAACACTGCTCCTATTGATAGTACATAGTGGAAGTGTGCTACTACATAGTAAGTGTCATGTAGTACGATGTCGATTGATGAGTTTGCTAGTACTACTCCCGTAAGTCCTCCTATTGTGAATAGGAATACGAATCCAAGGGCTCATAGACATGCTGCTCTGTATGTTATTCGGGTTCCGTACATTGTTGCAAGTCATCTGAAGATTTTAATTCCTGTTGGTACTGCGATAATTATTGTTGCTGATGTGAAGTAGGCTCGTGTATCAACATCTATTCCTACTGTGAATATATGGTGTGCCCATACTACGAATCCTAGTAGTCCAATTGCTAGTATAGCGAAGATTATTCCTAGGTTTCCAAAGGCTTCCTTTTTACCTCTTTCGTGGCAAATGATGTGGGAGATTATACCGAATCCTGGTAGAATTAGAATGTATACTTCGGGGTGTCCGAAGAATCAAAATAAGTGTTGATATAGGATTGGGTCTCCACCTCCTGCTGGGTCAAAGAATGATGTATTTAGGTTTCGGTCAGTTAAAAGCATTGTGATTGCTCCTGCTAGCACTGGTAGTGATAGGAGTAGTAGAAGGGCTGTAATGGCAACTGATCATACGAATAGTGGAATTCGTTCAGGTTTTATGTTTCTTGGTTTTATGTTGATTGTTGTTGAAATGAAGTTTACTGCTCCTAGGATTGATGAGACACCTGCTAGGTGTAGTGAGAAGATGGCTAGGTCTACTGATGCTCCGGCGTGAGCAATTCCTCTTGCAAGGGGTGGGTATACTGTTCATCCTGTTCCTGCTCCACTTTCTACTGTTCTACTAGTGAGAAGAAGGGTTAGTGATGGTGGTAGTAATCAAAATCTCATGTTGTTTATTCGTGGGAATGCTATATCTGGTGCTCCTAATATGAGTGGTACTAATCAGTTTCCAAATCCTCCGATCATAATTGGTATCACTATGAAGAAAATTATGACGAAGGCGTGTGCTGTGACGATGACGTTGTAGATTTGGTCATCTCCAATTAAGGATCCTGGTTGTCCAAGTTCTGTTCGAATTAGTATTCTTAGGGATGTTCCGACCATTCCTGATCAGGCTCCGAATACGAAATATAGTGTTCCAATGTCCTTGTGGTTAGTTGAGAAAAATCATCGGGTGAAGATTAGTGGAGTGGCTGAGATTAATAAGTAGGCGATAGGCTGTAAATCTATTTAGGGGTATTTACGTTACTTTTCCACTATTATGCTTTGGTCTTGTGTTCATTTTGTGATTGTAGAATGCAATTCTATAGGGGTAAGTAAATCTTACCAAGGCCTAAAGGCAGCCCTTTATTTATAGCTTTGAAGGATATTAGTTTATTTAACTTAAGGCCTTCTTTTGACTTAGAATATTCTAGCGATAATTGTGCATACTATCATCCCTGTTAGTGAAATTGATGATAGGATTAATGCTCTGGTGTTTTTTGTTGTTTTGGTTTTGTAAGATTTTATATTTCATTTGGGTTCCGTGTTCAAGATTATAAATCTTGAATAGGAGATTTTTAGGTAGTAGTATAAAGTGATTAATGATGTTATTACTATTAGTGTTGCTATGGGGGCTAGCCTGTTTATAATTATTGCTTGGATAATAATTCATTTTGGTAGGAATCCTAGGAAGGGGGGTAGCCCACCTAAGGATAGTAGTGATGTGAATATTATGAATTTTATTAGAACAATTTCTTTGTTTGTTATTATGGTTTGGTTAATGAATGATACTCCGGACAGTTTGATGGCTGACACAACTGTTAGTGCCAGGGTTGAATACACTATGAAATAAATTATTCATAAGTTTTCCCCTATGGTTAACGCAATTAGTATTCATCCGGTATGATTAATTGATGAGTAGGTTAGGATTTTTCGTATGGAGGTTTGGTTTAATCCTCCAATTGCTCCTACAATTGTGGATGCTATAATGATTCTTAGTGTGAAGATATTAATTTCGATTAGATATGATATTAATATCAGTGGGGCGGCCTTTTGTACTGTTATTAGTAGTGCGCAATTTTCCCATCTTAATCCTTCTATTACTCCTGGGAATCACCAGTGGAGTGGTGCGGCTCCACTTTTTAGCAGGAGTGGGGTACAAACGATTATTGGTGTAAACGCATTTTCATCTAGGGAAAATAAATCCTCTGTTAATGTTTTTATCACTACTATAAATAATAGGGTTGCTGAGGCTAGTACTTGTACAATGAAGTATTTTAGTGAGGCTTCCGTGTTGTACATGTTTTTAACGTTGGATATCAGGGGGATAAATGATATCAAATTAATTTCCAATCCCATTCATGCTCCGAGTCATGAATTGGAGGACACAGATACCAGTACCCCTCTTACTAAAGTGGTTAATAGTAGGATTTTGGTTGAGTTTCTGGGCATTAGAGAAGAGAGTTTTACTCTATTTATGGGGTATGAACCCATTAGCTTTTTTAGCTTACTTTTCTGCTTTAATTTTGTTTTTTACATCTTGGTGTATGGTGCACGTTGGCTTTTGATGCTTGGTGGTGATAGTTTAATTCTATTTGATGTAATGAGGGTAGTTTTATCTACATGTTTTATCCTATCACGATAATCCTTTAGTCAGGCTCTTCATT